AACTATTTCAGTATCATCTATTTTATTACTTTATAGTTTACTCTTTTATGTTCTTTTCAAAAGATTCCTTTTAAGAAAAAGAAATTCAATATAATATTGAAAGTAAAATCGAATAAGGAGACTTTAAATCAAGGCCTCTTTCTCGCACCCATTTTCCTTTTCCATTACCTTGTCGGAACAAAAATATCGTATCCATCCATATAGATGGAAATATTTGATACATGAGACTAGGGTCTGATATATATAAGTCTCTAAGATATAAATAATACGATATAAATTGATCTTGTCTTGTGTTCTGGAATAAAAATAGTTAAAACATCTCTTATGTTGTGACTTGGAATAAACCCTTTTCTGGAAAGGAAGGGAATAACAATTTATTCCTATAATAACAATTTATTCCTATATAGAACAGAACATCTAGGAACAAGAAGATTTAATCGGCAATATCGACAGATTACCGCGTAGCCCAAAGAAATATGAAAATGAAAAAAAAAAGCTTCACCGTTCCAATTTTTAATTTTAATATCAGAATAGTGGATATAGTTATGCTTCAATGGGTTAGGTCCACTTACTTTTTTCTTTTGTTGATTTCTAATTGATTTGATTGCAATAATCAAAAATAGAAATATTTGGCGATTCAAGTAGACAACTTATTATTTTTTCAGTATAAACTTAATCTTAATACTAGTCATTATATCATTATAATAGAATAATAGAAAATATTATTATAATATAATATTTATTATAATAAACATAAGATAATAAACATAAAAACATAAGATAATAAACATAAGAGGAAATGTTCAGCTTAATAACTACTTAATAACTAGAATTACTATAAGTATAATTAATAGTATAGATTAAGATTAATAGTATTAATTAATTATAGTATAATTAATTCTAATTAATATAATAGAAATTAATATAAAAAAATAGAAAATTAATACCTTTCTTACTTATTTATTACCTTTCTTACTTATTTATTAATTATTAAAAATATTAATAATATTTCTATTCTCCCTTCAAATATGAAAACTACCGCGGTAGTTTTATGAAAAAACTAAAGCCCCTTATCGGACTTGAACCGATGACTTACGCCTTACCATGGCGTTACTCTACCACTGAGTTAAAAGGGCATATTTGATTCAATTCCTGAATAAGCCACCAGTCACTATCTGTTTAGTGTATCTCCATATTATATGTTATATGTATATAAATACATCTTATACCTTAGAATAGATCTTAAACGTATAGTGGTTCACTCAGGAACAATAAATTTGATTTCCATAATGAGTATTAGGATATACTTGTAAATATAAGTAAAAAGTAAAAAGGGGTTTAGTGATATTTGATTTCATAAATATCAATTAATGCAAGGAATTGTTTCAAGAAAGATCCTAATTGCCATCATAACGAAATTCATTTGATTGATACATGTACCTACCAATTCAACCTAGATCCAAAATATTTCATCGAATCATTAATAAAGCGATTCAGCTTGTCCCCCCAACCAAATTCTTACAAAAAAAAAAAAAATTATTAAAACTAACTAACATAATATTACTAATATTAACATTATTAATTATTAATATTAATTAATTAGTAATATTATTAATAATTATTGAAATTTTTAATAATATCATTTAAATTAAAAATCTTAAGAAAAAAAGAAAATAGATTTATTTATGTTATGGAATTAGAAAATGTCGATTAGAATGAACGATTCAGGAATATAAATAATCAAAAAATTCTATAGAATCTTGAAAGACGGAAAGATCCTTCGCATTGAGTCATATGATTTCATTATATTGACAATTTCAAAAAACTATTCATACTATGATCATAGTATGATGACGGTTGGGCAAGTATGCCCCCATCGTCTAGCGGTTCAGGACATCTCTCTTTCAAGGAGGCAGCGGGGATTCGACTTCCCCTGGGGGTAGGGTACTACGAAAGGAAGTTGATCGTGGATTATATTATCACTAAGCCTGGATTGATTCTTCCAGGGTCGATGCCCGAGCGGTTAATGGGGGCGGACTGTAAATTCGTTGGCAATATGTCTACGCTGGTTCAAATCCAGCTCGGCCCAATAATTCACCGATCCGCCATCAAATGATATAAGCCATTTGTTGTTCTTCAGAAATGCTCGATCCCAATAGAAAAAAAAGTCAAAATTTCTGATCAAAATTTCTGATCAAATTTTCTGATATTGATATATCTTATCTTTACCCCTATCGCTATTTATTTATTCTATTTATTTTTTCCAACAAGTTTTTTTTATCTTGCTAAAGATCTAGATTCATATCAAGATCTGGAAGTGTAAAGTCTAAGGAAAAGAGTAAAAAAAAATAATACCTTGTTTCATTGAAAGATTGACTATCCAATTAATTTAATTTGGAAATAACGAAAAGATTATTAGTAATCACTGCCTCTCTTGCTAAAGTTCATATCCATATCGAAAGTATTGGAATATTTGAATAAAATTATAAGAATATGTATACTGTATGCCTTATTTTATTATGTTATTTCCTAGGGATTGGGATTGTAGTTCAATTGGTCAGAGCACCGCCCTGTCAAGGCGGAAGCTGCGGGTTCGAGCCCCGTCAGTCCCGAGGGATCCAAATCCAATAAAAAAATACAGCAATTCATAATTTATCCTTTCATATTTCTGTTTTGTGAAAGGGAGTACAAATAGTAGAATTTCATTGCCAACAGGAACCCCCCCCCCTTTTTTTTTTATTTCTTCTATTGTTTGGATTTGTTTGGAACCAATGGTAAGTGTAAAAGGGATTAGATGATACTTCATCAAACGATTGTACAAGGAGGGCGCTAGTTTATAGAAAAGAAAGGGTGGAAAAGAATGAAAAATATAAATAAAGTAAAGGATTTTTGATTGTATCAAAATTGACTTTGAAATTCGTATGGATAAAAGATCTTCCTATGTTATACTATTCAATTCTTGACGATGAATCAATTTGTCAGATATTGTTATTCATGCTATTGATCCGATTTGATTCTATCTCGATGTAATTCATCCCAATTTACAGACAAAAGATTTATCATCTCTATGGGATTAAATCCCGAGTTATTGCGAATTAAATAAAAATGAAACGATGAAATTATGGAAGTAAATATTCTCGCATTTATTGCTACTGCACTGTTCATTCTAATTCCTACTGCTTTTTTACTTATAATATACGTAAAAACAGTAAGTCAAAGTGATTAATTTGAATTAAACTTGTGAATTTTTAATTCTTATCAATGATTGAAGATTTTAATTCTTATCAATGATTGAAGAGAAGAAATAAAAGGAGTCAAATTTCACGTTTTAAATGAAATGATCGAACTAGAATCAGCAGTATTCTATGAGATACTAGATAGTATGGTAGAAAAATATTTTTCTACCATACTATACTAGTATTGTTATTTACTGTATAAAGTTTGCTGTATGACGATACAGGTTAATTTAATATATATATCAATTGACATTATTATTTTCATAATATATAGATATCAATTCCATATATAATGTACATAGTGTCATGTCCCAATTCTATTTCTATTTGATTTGTGTTAATTCCAATCAATTTGAAATAATTGAAAGACCGTTCTTACTCTTACGATTCTAATTCCTCGATTTCTTATCTTTTTTAATTTAATATGAATTCCAATATCCATTGAAAGAAAGAATCAAATCAATGAAAGAAAGAATCAAATCAATGAACGAAAGAGAGGTATAGATATAATAAAAGAAAATCAAGTAATCTTCTTGTTAGCATCCCAACAAAGAAGTAATTGATTGACCGGTTGACAGAGGATCCAGAGGTTCCATCCAGAGGTTCCAGGGGAACTTCTTCGAATTTCGAAAAGGATTAATAAACCTCGCCGATTTTAACCTTTCAACCATGATATGAAATGAAAAATAGACCAGCATAAAGAAAATTTGAAATCAAATTTATAAAATAATAAAACAAATGGTAAGTGTGCAATATGCGACTTGCCCAAGACAATATTTTATTATGTGTAGTAGCTCCTTGGACAACCACTATGTCTATGTTGTTTTCCGTAAAAAAAGTGTATTGACGTAATGGAATAACAGAACTATTTTCTTTTCTCTTTGAAGAGGAAAGAGAAAGAGGAAAAAAATAACAAATAAAAGTAAAAAAAAAAAAAAGTAAAGTAATGGAAAGTCTATAGTAATATGTAAAATATATAGTAATAAAGGGTTTCGTTCTTACTCATTCTCGCTGTAGAAAATTTATGAAGAATTCGATTGGAAAAAATTTCATACCGTTTGGAGTATTTTTACTTTCGAAATACGGAACATAGGAAGAATTGAAAGTTTTGTTTGATTGAAAGAGTTCATATATTATTTATAGAATACATTCTCCACTAGAATCCAATACATATAACTTAGAAATTCAAATATTTTCAAATTCGATTTTGAAATGGAAATTTTGAAATGGAAATAGTCAATTAAAAAAAAAATCTTTGCAGAACGCTCTATAAAAAAATTGATACAGTTTGATTCCTAAACTCAATTAGTAGTACTTCTAGAGTCCACTTCTTCCCCATACTACGAGTGAAAGGGAAAATGTAAAGACTACCATTAAAGCAGCCCAAGCGAGACTTACTATATCCATGTGAATTATATCCTCGATCTCTATGAAAGAATTATTCAATTATTGTTTACTAATAATAGTAGAATTAACAGCGCAGAGTCAAAAGGGGGTTCTGATCCAACACCATTGATGAAACAGTTCAATAAATCCAATTAGACTCAAGTTCTAATGATTATACTAGAAGATTTCTAGTATAATCCGAAAACATTAAGTACAAGCAAAATACGCATAGACAGCCTTTGAAGTCTTAGACGTATCAAAGGAATGTTAATAATATGTCAGAATAATAAGACCTGTTCTTTCTTTTGTCGCCCTTCATTTCATTAATTAAGTCAAAAGTATAAAAATATAGAATCAAGATAGATCATTATCTATCGC